AGAACCAACAAATTCAACTCCACATTGTTCACAAAATTTCGGGTCTTCTTTTTCATCTCCGATCACTCGATAATTTCCACAAGCGCAAATTCCACTCTTTATAGGCCCAAAAATCCTTTCACAAAATAATCCATCTTTTTCCGGTTTATTGGTTTTGTAATGAAAAGTATAGGGTTTTGTCACCTCTCCAACTATCTCTCCATTAGGTATTATTTTAGTGGCCCAAGCACTTATTTGCTGAGGAGAAACTGATCCAATCCGGAGTTGTTGATGTTTATACCGATCGATCATATAAGAAAAAGTGTGATTCATTCCGATTAAACTTCCTTCCTATTAATCTGGAAATTCTTCTCAGATACAAGGAAATGATTCAGGTCCAGAGCCAAAGATCGTAGTTCTCGAACAAGTAATCGAAAAGATTCTGGAGCATCCTCTGGTTTAGGTATTGTTCCTCCAATGATAGTGGTACCAAGTACTTCTTGACGAGCTCTAATATGATCAGATTTATAAGTAAGCATCTCTTGTAAAATATGAGCAACACCAAACCCCTCTAGAGCCCAAACCTCCATTTCGCCTACCCGTTGTCCCCCCTGCTTGGAACGGCCTCTAAGGGGTTGTTGTGTAACAAGTGCATAATGTCCACTAGAACGTCCGTGTATTTTATCATCAACCTGATGAATTAATTTCAAGATATAGGGCTTTCCGATTATCACAGGCTGCTCAAATGGATCTCCTGTTCTTCCATCAAAAATTCGACTTTTTCCTGGATACTCGGGTTCAAATACCCATGGATTGGCTGTTTGCTTACTAGCTTCATATAATTCAGAAAACACTAGTTTTCTTGAAGCCTCTTGTTCATATCTCTCATCAAAAGGGGCTATTCGATAATGTCTATCTAGCAGACTTCCCGCCAACCCAAGCGAGCATTCAAATATCTGTCCTACATTCATTCGTGAGGGTACTCCTAATGGGTTGAAGACCATATCCACGGGTCTTCCGTCTTGCAAATAAGGCATATCCTGTCTAGGCAAAATTTTTGAAATGATACCTTTATTTCCATGTCTTCCAGCTACTTTATCACCTACTTTGATTTCACGTTTCTGTGAAATATATACACGAATTTTTTCTGGGTTATAACTTGAACCCCCCTTTTTCTGAACCCATCGCACATCAATAACTCGACCTCTACCACCTATAGGCAATTTTAAACAAGTTTCTTTTGAAGTCGATACCTGAATACCCAGTATGGCCCGTAATAATCGATCTTCCGGAGCATAGGATGATTCTTTCGCCACCTGAGGTGTTAATTTACCTACTAAAATATCACCCGTTTCAACCCACGATCCTAGCATCACAATTCCATTTTTGTCTAAATTTCGGAGTAAACGGCCTTCTAGATGCGGTATTTCCTTAGTGATCCTTTCAGGACCTTGGGTTGTCACATGAGTCTGAATTTCATATTTCCGTATGTGGAAAGAAGTATAAATATTACCATATACTAGACACTCACTAATGAGTACCGCATCTTCAAAATTGTATCCTTCCCATGGCATATAAGCCACTAATATATTTTTCCCCAAAGCAAGTTCCCCACCAACTGTAGCAGCACCATCCGCTAAAATTTGTCCCTTTTTAATGCACTTACCCCGTCGAACCTGAGGTTTTTGATGCATACAAGTATTTTTGTTTGAGCGTTGATACCTAATTAATGGAATGCCTAGAGTATTATCCCCATTACCCGATAAAATTATCTTCTTAGTGTCAGTATAAAGTATTTTTCCCTCCTGTTCGGCTATAGCGGGAACTCCTGAATCTAAAGCCACTTGGCGTTCCAATCCAGTTCCAACAATGCACTTTTCGGACCGAGAAAGTGGAACTGCTTGACGTTGCATATTAGAACTCATTAAAGCCCGATTCGCATCATTATGTTCGATAAAAGGAATTAGGGAAGCTCCAATGGAAAAATATTGGAAAGGAAAAATGCTTCGAAGATGAACCTCTTCCCATGCGATAGTCAAAAATTCTTGGCGGTATCGAGCTGGAACAGCCTGTTCTTCTTGAATGCCCCGATTAAGAGCCAAAGAATTTCCTGCCGCTATCATATAATATTCATCTTGACTTGGTGATAAAAAAAGCATCCGTATCCGTGCTTTTTTTGATTTCTCAAAGAGTTCATAAAATGGACTTTCTAACGACCCCCAATCCCCAATCCTGGCATGAATTGCTAAAGATCCAATAAGTCCAACATTGATCCCTTCAGACGTGTCAATGGGGCAAATACGACCATAGTGACTAGGATGGATATCTCGTATCCGAAAATTAGCAGTTCGTCCCGTTAATCCGCCAGGGCCCAAATAACTCAATTTTCTCCCATGAACGATTTGTGTCAATGGATTAGTTCGATCCAAAACTTGAGATAATGGGTGTAATCCGAAAAAGGATTCATAAGTAGTTGTTAACGGAGTTGCAGTTACCAAATTCTGAGGAGTCGGTATCAATTTATGTTTAATTGCTCCGCATATAGTTCCCTTAACTACATTTTCTAAACGAGCCAGAGCCAATCCGAACTGGTCTTGTAAAAGATCCGCTACAGAGCGAATACGCTTATTTTGCAAATGATTCATATCATCAAGTGTACCCATTCCAAATTTCATGCCAATCAAATGATCGGCAGCTGCTAATATATCTCGTGGTAACAAAAATATATTGTTCTGAGGTATAGTAAGATTAAGTCTCCAGTTAATATTTCGGCGACCAATCCTTCCTAATTCACACCTTTGGTGAAAGAATTTTTTTTGTAATTCCTTACATAAGGATTCAGAAAATATTGGATCCCCACCTACACAAGAAAATTGTTGATAAAACTCCAAAATAGCATTTTCTTTTGACCCAATTTGTTTTTTCTCCTTATCGGTCAAAAAAGACAAGAAAATTTCAGGGTAGCAAACATTCTCTAGAATTTCTCTTAGATTCAAACCCATAGCTGATGATAGAACTAGAATAGATATTTTCTGTTTCCGACTCACACGAGCCCATATCCTTGCTTTTTTATCAATCTCTAATTCTAACCTGCCTCCCCAATCTGATATTATGGTGCCGGTATAGACCGAAATCCCGTTATGATCCAATTCTGACTGGTAATAGATACCAGGACTTTGCAATATTTGATTGATCACAATTCTGTATATTCCGTTTACTATAGAAGTTCCAAGGGAATTCATTAAAGGAATGTTTCCAATAAAAATTCGTTGTTCTTGCATATTCCTACTGGTTTTCCAAATTAATCCCGCGGATACGTATAATTCAGAAGAATATGTAAGTGATTCATATACAGCATCACGTTCTTTTATGAGAGGTTCTACCAATTGATATGTTTCCACAAATAATTGAAATTCAATTTCTTGATCTATATCTTCAATTTTTGGAAATTTAGAAACTTCTTCTATCAAACCCTGATCAATAAACCGATAAAATCCTTCAAATTGTATCTGATTAAATCCGGGTATTGTGGATGTTCCCTCTTTTCCATCCCCGAGCATCTTTTTAAAATTTCCCATTTATCCCGTTTATTGCAAAAATGCCATCCCATCTTTCATTCTTCACCGAATCATATCCATAGAATTCGATTTAGCAATAATGGAATTTCTATTCTGTTTACTGAATCACATGAAATTTTATCCAACTTCAGATATATGGAATGTATGAAATACGTATGAACGGAGACTAGATTCAATTGGAATTTTTTATAAGAAAGAGATCAAAATGGAACAGAATTGAGAAATACCACTGGAACTTTTGGAGTTTTGTAAAGACTATAAAAAAAAAGGAATTTCATTTTCACCTATGCTATTATATATTCCAATTCGATTGCATACCATAAAAAAATGTATTCATGATTGGATCTGTTCGAGCAGATAAACATATAATAAATAGAAAACTTTTTTTTTCAACTACTTTACTTTTTCATGTATTTTGAGTTCATTGTTCAAAAAAAGATTTGCAGAAAAGAAAGTGATTTTTACCTATTTTGATTTGAAGAGACTATTTAGAATCTCAGTGAATTGAAGTAGGTAAGAAAGCTTGTATTTTTTTATTTATTCATTTTTTTATTATTAAAATAAAAAAGAATGCACAGATATATATGTGTCTTTTTCGTCTTTTATTGCGGTTGTGTCTTTTTCGTCTTTTATTGCGGTACAGTTCTATTCGGGATAGCACATGCTGTGCTCTATCAAAAATGTAAATACAAAAATTTATTGAGAATTACTCCTCAAAAGCAGCCTTAGACAGATAAAAAATACCCCATTATAGAGCTATAGCTCTATAACAACGTAACGTATGTTCTGGTTCTGGGGTTTACATATACTCATCATTACTGTTATAATTGAAATTGAAGAAGATTTGAAAAAAAAACTCAATATAAATTAGTTCTAAATCTATTTCTAATGATTTTCTTATATTATTAGAAAAAAAAATAAAAATGTAGATTTCAATTCAAAAATGATCATGAATTTACAGTCAATAGTTAATGGTTCTGATTTATACTGGATTCCATCTTTGGTGACTGAAAATCTATATATTTTTTTTCGGAGTTGAAAAAAAAAAACGAGAAAATTTCAATCGAGTTTCTATCGTTTTGGCGACATGGCCGAGTGGTAAGGCGGGGGACTGCAAATCCTTTTTCCCCAGTTCAAATCCGGGTGTCGCCTCAACAAAAGACTTAGAATCCCCTATTCTAGTAGGAAAAGACTCTTAATACTTTCTTTTCGTGATTCTAAGCCTCTGGCTCTCGAGTTCGATTCTCTAAACTAAAAAACGAAAGTTTTACCTATCAGATTCAAGAAAAACTTAAAGTCGTGGAGGGAAATCAGTCAATCTTGACTTTCCACTACTAATTTAGTTCCACTCACTGAGTTTTTTATTAGATTTGATAGCCCGAGAGTAAATAAAATTGATAGTTTTGGAAAGGACCTCAAATACTTTGTCTACAGACTCATGAAAGTCTCGGAATGCTCAGGACATTCAATCAATATTAAATTTGATGGAGAATTTCTTTCTATTTGACTTCCCAAAATCCAATACGATAAAAAAAGTCTTATTCTTTCTACATGTGAGTAAGATTACTTCTAAAAGTGTCCGTTTGCTTGTGTTTACATCTTGGCGATTCTACTAGAAATTCTATAATAAGAATAACTCATTATAAGATAAGTGGATTTTTTGGAGTAGTTGATCAAGGGTGACCAAATACCTCTCCCTTTTTTTTGACTCTGCACCAGTGATTTCACTATTATTACTGAACAATAATGGAATAGTTTTTTCATATTCATAGAAATAGGGGACAGAAGTCACATGGATATAGTAAGTCTCGCATGGGCTGGTTTAATGGTAGTTTTTACATTTTCCCTCTCCCTCGTAGTGTGGGGAAGAAGTGGACTCTAGAAGTACTCCTAATTGCGTTAAGAATAAAACTATATCAATTTGTATTAATTGTTTTAGTTTTCTAGATCGTTCGGCAATTTTTTTTTAATATTTTTTTTTTTTGGATTCATGTTTTGTTTTATTGACTCATTTTCTATTTTTATATCAGTGTTTACAAGGTTAACCATTCATGGGGTAACCCCTTTTTGAAATCTTAAGAATTTCTCATCGAATTAGGATTATCTGTATTAAATGAATCAAACAAACAAATGAATATGAAAAGTATGTACATATATTTCATATTCTATTTAATTAATATTTCCATTTATAAAGAAAAAAGGAGATATAGGTGGATTCCTTTATATTAAGATATTTCACTTGTATCTTTATACATTACAATAACCATAATGGCTAGTATGGTAGAAAGAGATCTCTTTCTACCATATTAGCGGGCCCCTTAGGATACTACTACTACTGAGTCTAATCGATTCCTTTCATTTAAGAAATTGAAATACTTTTTGTCATTGATAGTAAAATTTTATTCAAATTAATCATTTTGACTAACTGTTTTTACGTAAATTATAAGTAAAAAAGCAGTCGGAATGAGAATAAAGAGTGCAGTAGCAATAAATGCAAGAATATTGACTTCCATAATTTAATCTTTTATTATTTTTTTTTCTTTGGAATATCTCGGGATTTAATCCCATAGAGATGAGAAATCTTTCGTTTGTAAATTCAATCAGATGAATTTGATTTCGATGATATCGAATGAAAGAAATATCAGGAATAACAATGAGCTATAAAATTGATTCATCGTCAAGAATTGAATAGTATAACATAGGAAGATCTTTTATCCACACCGAATGAGATTCCGGATCCAATCAATAAATATTTATTTATGATTCTTTTCCCCGCTTTCTTTTCTACAACCTAGTACTTTCCTTGTACAATCATCTGATTTCGATTGTTTGCAAAAAGAGTTTCTAAAGAACCTTAAATAAACAATAGAAATCAAATAGAGAAAAAAAGTAAGAAGTTCAATTTAAAAGTCGAAAAATTTTTTAAGGATCTCTCATGTTTTTAGAAAACAAAGCAAGGGAGTGCGATAACGACGAGTCCCGGTAAAAAAATAAAATATTCCAAAAAATTCACTATTTTAATTTTATTACGAGTTTTTTCAGAGCGTATTCATTAGGGAAGACTTATTTGATCTTTAGTTTCAAAAAACCCTCTTTCCTTGGTTGGATTCGAAATATTTGCCATTCCTTCAGAGAAAGAAAAGTATATATAGGTACTCTTGGCAAACGTATTATACGCTATGCTATTCCATTTTGATACACGACTGAATGGGAGATCAATTGAAAAAAGCAGAAACCCCTTAGAGTATCTCTTTCTTGAAGTGTTAAATATGATAAATACTCTCAATAAGTATAAGTATACTAATTTACATACGTCTCTCTACCCTCAATTGGTGCTAGTTAAAGTAATCAAAATACCCCTTTTTTTGCTTGATGAAAAAAGAAAAATAAAACAAAAAGATAAATGAAACCATTTGGATCCCCTTGCCCAGAAACAAAAAGGGGAGTTGATGTCTTTTTTTTTATTGAATCCGTCGGGACTGACGGGGCTCGAACCCGCAGCTTCCGCCTTGACAGGGCGGTGCTCTGACCAATTGAACTACAATCCCATGGAAATAAAGTGGATAGCTTTCATATTCCTTCTTATGATTTCATTTTAATCATTTCACAATTTTAGATTCAAATTAGTGTTTTGTAACAAAGAAAGTCACAAGTGATATATTGATATCTATATGGATATCACTTTAGTGATATCAACACGGATTACTGGTAATCCTTTCATTATTACCAAATGAATTGATAATGTATTTTTTATTGTAAAAAATACATTATTTTCTCGACTCTGTTCATTAACGTTTATATTTAAAGGATCCATATTGATCGGGATCCTTAGCAAGATCAAGATCAGATTTTTTTATGGAAACAAAAAAGTAACTAGACACAAGAAATAACGAAAAAATCAAAGTCGAAATATACCCCAAATTGGACTTTTTTTTTTCTTCCC